CGCTTTTCTATCTTTATCCATGGATCCTTTACTAATACTCATTAAATTGGAAGTATTGATCCAATTAAAAAAAAATTATGTTTCGCAATTAAATAATCCAATTTGTCAATTTTTAATTGACCCTTGGATACAAATCACGAGAATGTATATTCTTCCTCGAATCCTTCGTTGAGAGGTAAAGGATTAAATCCTTTTAAGAAAAAAAGTTTTTTTTCGGAATATGAATCAAATCAAACCGAGAGATCCCTTAACTATAAAAGGGATTAATAAAACGAATCCCACTTTTACCACTAAACTATACCCGCTACAATGCGATTATTGTATATAAATGAAACTTTTGTCGAACAAAAAAAGGTAATCGGACGTAATCAAGATAGGATCCAAAACAAAATAATGATGAAAATTATAGCATTGGTGTGTTTGTTTTGGTTTTGTCATGTTAGTAGACCTAATCAGATTAGTAAAAGAACACTCCTAATTCAAAATTAAAAGAAAGAAAGAACAAGTTCTTTCTTTTGCTGGAGGATTTTTGACAGAACAGGTAGGGCTCAATAAAACTATTTATGTTATGACATAAGAATGCATTGCACAACAATCCACAGTTCCTTATTTTTTTTTTCTTTTTTTCCAGTAAAGGAAAAAAAGAAGGAAAGAAAAGAAAGAATAATAATAATACAATAAAAAATGACACTTTGATTCTATAGAATGAAATTCCATATCATAGGAATGGAAAGATTCCTTCTTCTGATTGTTGTTTCAATAATCAATAATAAGCACTTTTGTTTTCAAACAAATCATTTTATCTATGATTTGGAATGGAACAAAAAATGGCCCGGCTAGGTACTGACCAGGCCAGGCCGTGAAAAGAAAAAAAGCTCTTTCGGAAGAAGAGGTATTCTTGCTTTTTTATTTTTTTTTATTCGAAATATCTCTTTAGAACCTTTTCTTTATCTAAATGGGATTGCTTATAAAAGTAGTATATATTAAAGTTGTATATATCAATATAGTCAAAAAAAGAATAAAGAGAGATAAAGAAAGGATTTTTTTCAAGCCTTATTTTTTGTGTAATGTAAGATAGTAATTATCCTTTTTCAATTGGGAGAGATGGCTGAGTGGACGAAAGCGTCGGATTGCTAATCCGTTGTACGAGTTTTTCGTACCGAGGGTTCGAATCCCTCTCTTTCCGTTTCCGTTGATGACTTGGTATTTTATTTATTTTTTTTCAAAACCTTTCCCTTGTTTTTGTTTTTTTTTATTTAATATAATAAATAAGGATGTACAATAGATAAAATCCGAAGTAAGAACATTGAAAAATTAAGAAAGTAAAAAGAAAGGCCTTTTTATTCTTCACGTCCAGGATTACGTCCTGGATCATTAGATAGGAATCCAAAGATGAAGAGAGAAACAAAAAATATCACTACTGTGTAAACAAAGAGTTTGAGAGTAAGCATTACACAATCTCCAAGATCTTTTTTTTTTGAAAAAAAAAGAGAATAGATTCTCCATTTTTCTACCCCATATCCTATTTTGACACCAATAAACAAAATGGTTTCTCGAAATCAAAAATCAAAAAGAATTTTAAGAAATTCATTTGGAATAAGAGTTGAGTCTTTTATTAAAAAAAAAAATATCTTTCCTATTTTGGGATGACTCTAAAAGGGTTTTTCAATAAATGAAAAAGAATCAGAATGAGGAAAGGAAAGAGAGTGAGTCAGATTTCTTGCAGCTATCTAAGAATTGTTTGAATCGAGGGTTCATGCTGTGAGACTTATCCGATCTTATCCATTGTTCGATTTTTTTTTTCGAATAAATCATGTCTAGGACAGTATTAAAGATCTCATCGAAAACTTACAGCAGCTTGCCAAACAAAGGCTAAGAGAAAAAAGAGAAGGGGTATTACTGGCATAAAATCTACGATTGGATTCAAAAAAGCGTAGGCCTCCGGCAATTTGGCTAAGAAAAAACTACTCGAATAAAGGGTGGAATGAAGACAGATACAGATCAAACTAAAGATATTAAGCATAACAAACATTTTTTTTTCTTGGAAATTGTATTTTGATTGAGTTATTGTTATTGATAATTGATATCCCTTAAAAATGAAAAAAAAAAAAGAGTAAGGTATACCAAAAAATCCTTCTTTGAACTCAACCAATCAAAAATCCTTCAATTCTTACATTAAAAAAGAATAGAAGAAATCATACTTTTATACAATATCTTAATTGAATTATATGTAATGATCAATAAATTCAGTTTCATTGTATCTCTACACGTGTCAAAACCCTAGGAACAATAGAGTCCATAGATATTTTGGATTGGAATTGACGAATAACAAAAAAAAATACTAGTGTTTATTAGTATTGAATAGAAATCGAAATGGGGCGTGGCCAAGTGGTAAGGCAATGGGTTTTGGTCCCGCTATTCGGAGGTTCGAATCCTTCCGTCCCAGGGAATACCTATTCTCTATATAGATAGAAATATCTATTATCAGAATAAAGAAAGGTTGTCTTTTTGAACTGTCTTCTTTACTCTTTAAGAGTAAAATATTGGATATTATGTGATTCTTGTTTCTGATTTTTAATGATTCTATTCTTCTTTAAATCCTATTTTTTCACAAATTAAATTCAAATAAGATAGATATAGATGGAACTGAATCGAGTTGTGATCTAGGAACATAGATTCGAAGAATTGGAAATAAAGAAAAAAGGGGATTGCAAAAGAAAGAGGTTGAATGCGCTTTTCATCGTATGTCCATCCCCTTATACTTTGAATATTGAATATTCATATTGAAGTTTAAGTTAGTTACTTCAAAAAGTCTTACGTGCCATATAATAAGAATTAATTAACAATGTAAGATATCAATTTCACTAGCTGTGCTTGTACAAATTGGATTAAGAAATAATCAATTACATACATATAACATATCTATTTTCTTTGAACCTCATTTTTAGGTATTTCATTTCGTATTTGATTTGGTTCTCATAAATAATTGTAAATATATGGAATAATATAGACAGGGGGTAATTCATACATTCTATATTCTATTCTCCTTACTTTAAATAAAAATTATTGAACGAACCCCCACCAGTCAAAGAAACTACGCGTAAAATGAGGAAATGCTTAATGTATTATTGTCGTTCTATTTCAGTGATAACATTTTTTGGTTTTTTGAAAAAGATTTTTGATCCGTTCATTTGAAATATTCTATATTGAATATTCATAATTCATTCCACTGACAATTGTTCAGTCTATCTGATAGAGGGAATTATTTTTTTTTTTTTATGATTTTCTTTTTCAGTATGAAATGAAAGAAAAAGAGCCTAAATCTTCCTTTACATCAACTTTTTTTTATCCACTCCACGAAAAAAAGAAATCAATTTCTTTTTCTATCTATCTATATTTTTTTAATCACTGAGATTTAGGTTTAATTCAAAGATAGATTATTTATGATGATAAATGTAATCTTTAGTAAAACTTTATTCATCAAATAGTGATATCCGGGTAGGTTTTTTTTCAATTCAATAACTATTTGAATTTAATGATTTCTTATGAGTATTTAATATTCGAAGAAGTCTAAGATTGTTGAATATATCCTCTCAAGTTACTTGAAGATGCAATGTAGATTCAATACAAAGAGCTTTTTTCTTTCTAATAGTTAGAAATTAATAATTAATAAATAAAATAAAAATATTGCATTCATCCAATAAAAAGAAAATCGAGGGTGAAATTGAATTCTTTCTAAGACTTCTTTAGAAAGCAATGTAACGACCGAACAAATGACTATTCATGATTCCCTAATTGAATCAATTACATATCAGTTCCAAACTAGAGGAATGTTATGGTAAAACTTCGTTTGAAACGATGTGGTAGAAAGCAACGTGCGACTTGAAGGACATGATCAGTTGTGGATTCTTACACCCACCCTTTTGATTCTATAGGAATGAAGGTGCTCTTAGCTCGACATCCTTTGTTCTTTTCCACTAGAAACCTCATTTTTTCTTGGGTTGTAGTGTAAACAGTATGTGATGTAGCTCGAGTAGAAAGTATTGATTCATTTCTCAGGGCAAGGATCTAGGGTTAGTGCCAATTAATAAGTTGGAACAACTTCGTAAGTGTAGTCTATTTTCGATTTCTAAATCGAAAGGATCCAATTCGAGCAAGTTTCAAATCCAAAAAAGGAAAATTTGTTGGAATTAGTGAAACTCTTTTGATCCAAAGTGTATCGTGCGGGAATCAACCGTTTATGATTCTTTGATAGAAATAAATCATAAAAAGGGGCATGTTGCTGCCATTTTGAAACGATTAAAAATCACCGAAGTAATGTCTAAACCCAATGATTCAAGGCAAAGAGAAAATATTTTGGAACAAGGAAATATCTTTTTTTTAATTGTCTCGACAACTAAGGAGTCCGAATAGATTCTAAATGAGACAAAGAAAAAGGGGTTAGAGACCACTCAAAAAATCAAATGCCTAAGGGTTTTCCTTTTGAGCTATTTCAGAATTACTCAACTTGAGTTTTGAGAATACAAATTCTTTTTTTTTTTGATAAAGAAAAAAAAGTATTAAATAATCATAGTCTAATTTACTAATTTATTTGATTTAATGCTTTTATAGATCTATTTGACATTAGAATTGTACACATAGACATATCTATATTCTAATTTCTCGAGCCGTACGAGGAGAAAACTTCGTATACGTTTCTAGGGGGGGTTCTAGTTTATCTACGTCTATCCCAATGAGCCGTTTATCGAATCGTTGCAATTGATGTTCGATCCCGAAGAGAAGGAAGAGATCTTCGGAAAGTGGGTTTTTATGATCCGATAAATAATCAAACGTATTTAAATATTCCTGCTATTCTATATTTTCTTGAAAAAGGCGCTCAACCTACAGGACCTGTTTATGATATTTTAAAGAAGGCGGGGGTTTGTTTTTACGGAATTTCGTCTTAATTAAAGGAAAGTCAATTAATGAAATACAAAAGAAGAGGGTGTGGGTGATTCGTATATAGCTTTGTATAAGTATAAGTTTTTTTTTTCTACTATACTTTCCCCACTCCCTTCCTCTTCTTTTGCTCTATTTATACTTTTTTTTTATTGTATTCTTTTCGAACTATTCATATTGACAACAGTGTATTGAACAAATATAATTCGATCGTGTAGAAAGGGATCTATTTATCTTTCTTATATTTTTCTTTCTTAGATTTCGTTTTTTTATTTTACTTCATTCACAATAAAAAAAATATCTATATATATGGGTTCATTCAATTGTTTGTGATACAAACAAGAAGTCTTTTTTGGTTAAAAAAAAATGGATAACATAAACGAGAAGAGTCAATCTATCCAAATTGCTTTTTTTTTATCTGAAAATTTGATTATTCTTATTGGATCTCTTTATTTTTATTTTTTAGATTCATAATTTTAGAATCAATTTGAATTTTATTGCTAGTTCGATGTTTTGATTGCGTCGTGCAATTGAATTTCTTTATTTTTTCCAATTGTATCTACATATCCTAATTTTTTTCGGGTTGCTAACTCAACGGTAGAGTACTCGGCTTTTAAGTGCGGCTAGCATATTTTACACATTTATATGAAGTAACGGATTCGTTCATACCTTCGGTAGAGTTTGTAAGACCACGACTGATCCTGAAAGGAATGACTGGAAAAAACAGCATGTCGTATCAATAGAGAATTCTGAAAATATTTCATTCTTACTGGATCGGTTCAAAACCTTGTTTGAATTCTTAGTGAGAAAAAAATGAAATTAATTCAGAGTTGGGTCGAATGAATAAATGGATAGAGTCCTATGACCTCAATTAATTATAAAGAAAGAAAAAGCAACGAACTTCTGTTCATAATTTCTTAATTTGACTGATTACCCGATCTAATTACACGTTAAAAAGATATTAGTACCTGGTACGGGAAGGGCTTTTCCATGAATGGATGATTATCCATTTTTTAATGAGTCCTAACTATTAGCTATTTCCTATTCTAGGTTGTACATAAATGTGTAGAAGAAGCGGCATATTGATAAAGATATTTTTTTTCCAAAATCAAAAGAGCGATTGGGTTGAAATGAAAAATAAAGGATTTCTAATCCATCTTCTTATCCTATAACGAATATAAACTAATTCGATTGAAAAAGAGAGGATAGAGAGTCCGTTAATGAGTCTACCTGTCTACGAGGTATTTATTCTTTTCTTACTAGAATACCTTGTTTTGACTGTATCGCACGATGTATCATTTGATAACCAATAAATCCCCTACCTTTTTTTTTTTCTTTTTGGGGTCAAATCAAATTTCCAATGGAGGAATTTCAAGGATATTTCGAACTAGATAGATCTCGACAACATGACTTCCTATACCCACTTCTTTTTCGAGAGTATATTTATGCACTTGCTCATGATCATGGTTTAAATAGATCGATTTTGTTCAAAAATGCAGGTTATGACAAGAAATCTAGTTCAATAGTTGTGAAACGTTTAATTACTCGAATGTATCAACAGAATCCTTTGATTTTTTCAGCTAATGATTCTATCCAAAATCCATTTTTTGGGCACAACAAGAATTTGTATTCTCAAATTATCTCAGAGGGATTTGCAGTCATTGTGGAAATTCCATTTTCCCTACGATTAGTATCTTCCTTAGAAAGGAAAGAAATAGCAAAATCGCATAATTTACGATCAATTCATTCCATATTTCCTTTTTTAGAGGACAAATTTGCACATTTAGATTATGTGTCGGATGTGCTAATACCCTATCACATCCATCTAGAAATCTTGGTTCAAACCCTTCGCTACTGGGTGAAAGATGCCTCTTCTTTGCATTTATTACGTTTCTTTCTCCACGAGTATTGGAATAGTCTTATTACTCCAAAGAACCATATTACCCTTTTTTCAAAAGGTAATCCAAGATTATTCTTGTTCCTATATAATTCTCATATATGTGAATACGAATCCATCTTTCTTTTTCTCCGTAATCAATCTTCTCATTTACGGTCAACATCTTCTGGAATCTTTTTTGAGCGAATCTATTTCTATGTAAAAATAGAACATTTTGCCAAAGTCTTCTTTGATAATGATTTTCAGTGCATCCTATGGTTCTTCAAAGATCCTTTCATGCATTATGTTAGATATCAAGGAAAATCAATTCTGGCTTCAAAAGATACACCTCTTCTGATGAATAAATGGAAATATTACCTTGTTACTTTATGGCAATATCATTTTTATGCGTGGTTTCAACCAGTAAGGATCGATATAAACCAATTATGCAAGTATTCTCTTGACTTTTTGGGCTATCGTTCAAGCGTACGACTAAATTCTTCAGTGGTACGAAGTCAAATGCTAGAAAATTCATTTCTAATAAATAATGCTATGAAGAAGTTCGAGACAATAGTTCCAATTATTCCTCTGATTGGATCATTGTCTAAAGCGAATTTTTGTAACACATTAGGGCATCCCATTAGTAAACCGACCCGGGCTGATTCATCAGATTCTGATATTATCGA